TCATCCAATAAGAAGGGTTTCAATTTCTTCAAATGAACGATTTGAACACCTATGGATTCTAACAACTGATTGCAGAGTTGATCATTCGGACCTTTCAATTCATAGATGTGGATCTCGGACCTATGAATGGGGATATTCCCGATACTCACAAAGAAAAAGGGAAGTGACTTGGACAAAAAGAGAAGTGACTTGGACAAAAAGAGAAGTGACTTGGACAAAAAGAAACGAAGTGACTTAGACAAATCTTCTTTGTCGATAGCCTCGGACCAATCAATCGAATATTGATTAATACGTAATCGATCGAACACTACTTGCACTACTTGAAAAGGATTCTTCTGTTCAGAAATGAAATGTTCCAAATGTTCCTGGAAATTCTTGCTCCCATTGGACCATTTGTATCTATATGCATCAGGATCCCGATTCATGGATCTCTCAGTTCGAGAAATAAGAGGATCAAACCATTTCTTCTGACTCTTTTTCAAATTCGATAAATGTTGGTTGATCGTATATTTCATTATAGTTATATGATTCAGAGTATCATTTCCTATTTGATCCCTTTGAATTCCATATTCGAAGTTGCGATCGGATCTATTCATTAAAAAGAATCGATTCGATACATTTCTTATGTACCCATAGGTGCTATATTGGATTTGAATCAGATTTCGGATCAATCTATATTGATTGACTGCCTCCATTATGTTGTTGCTAGCAAATACCGCTGTTTTTAGTTTGGGATCTTCCAAATCATTCCCGCAGTAGATCCGGACCGATTTTTTTCTGATCCTTCGAGAAAAAGATTCATTCTCCTCATAAAAAAGAGGAGGTAGAACCAATAAAGATTTCTTTTTCGATTCATCTCTGGAGTTGAATACCTCATTCAAGAATTTTTTTTGATCCAACCCGTAGGAATCAATAGAAAAGGCAAATCCCCTATGATACACCAGATCCGGCTCGGTTATTGATAGAGTAAATAGATCCGCCATTTCTGGGAATCTCTCTTCTGATTCAAAAAAATCGTGGCGTAACGCGTATCCCCCTTTGTTCCGGTCATGGAATAGATGAAAGAAATCAAAAAATGGATTTTTGTTCAAGAATGAAATCTTATTGGAACTGTCCATATCCGGTTCATCCTTCGGAACCATATCACATCCCGGATCTGGTTCCGAAGGATGAATTGAGACGGTATCTTGTAAATACGTAATTATCTTGAATATATCAACCATTTCTTTATTTTCCGCTCGCCTGGAAGGGACAAAAGAAACATCTTGTTTTTTCTTCAACAATTTCTGATCTCTAGTGGACCTCTCAGTAGGATTCGAACCCAGATGAAGTTCTGACCATCTGTCAGAGAAAAAAGAACGAATTGATCTTGTAGGATTCCCAAGAAATTCTTCGATTTCTTCCGGAAGCAGATGATTATTCATCCGCTTCTCAGGTTCCGTGAATAGCCAGGACATGGAGGAAGATCCAAAAAGGCATTTCGGGAATCGATCTGATTCTATCTCTGTTCGTTCCGTTTGAAGAAAGGAAGGATCCCAAAGAATCGATCTCTCTTTTAGTTGCTGAATCTCTGTTTGATCGATCAATGTGTGATATTCTGAATTCTCATTTCTAACGGAATCGAAATGATCTCTGGATTGATCAGAAGAAGATCCTTTCCATTGGCTAGAATCCGTTACTTGAACGAAAATAGATCTTGTGGAATCATATTGAATATTTGACAATACATTCCGTACCTTGCTAAAAAACCGATCCTTGTTTACCAACCACACATTGTCTAACCAAATCCAATTCTCTCTCGAGACGTTCCTCAAAAAATCCGATTCGTGCTGATTCTTCCCCCAACTAACGAAGAGATCTTGGCGGAATTGCCACATATGAAATTGAGCACAATTTTGCAAAGAAATACCCCACTTGTTTCTCGAGAAGAGATGGGAAACATGCTCAATATCATTGGATTGCATAGTTGCCCCAGCTCCTTGTTGTTTGAAGAAACTCTCCCCCTGAATTGGTCTTTTTTCACGAAAAGCAGACATGAGATAACAAATCAAGTCTTTCCCTAAGATTTCGAATAGCTGTCCCGAATTCAAGTTGATTATGTTTCGTTTCTTCCTCGGAGAAAGACGATCAAACAATTCCCAATCATGGTCCTTGCGGATCGGATCATCCGTATAGGATAAAAAAAGAAACTCCAGATATTTGCTATCTTTCTCTTTGAATGAGATCTCAATTCCAGCTACGGTTTCATTAGATATCTGACAACTAGAATCCCTCTTTTTTCCGATCCGGTTCCTCCACCACCGCGAACCCCGGTTAGATTCAGGCATGATACGCTTTTTCTTTATTGGGAGAACCCAAGTACTCTCTTGCGGATCCATGAAACAACTCTCAGAAATCTTTTTCCCTTTTGGAAGATACAGGAGCGAAACAATCAACCTATTTCTATTGGAAGACCAAAAAGATTCTTCCAATGTCTCCTTTCTGGGTCCAATGGAATTCA